ATGAGCAAAAAAAGTACAACTTGAACAATGAATTAATAAGTCGAACAAAAGCTCTAGAAAAAGAAAAGGGATTTCTTGCTCTAGATATGCTCGAAAAAAGGACCAGATTATGCAATGATGAAAACGAACAAAAATACTTGCCCAAAACGTATGACCCCTTTTTGAGGGGACCATATCGTGGAACAATAAAAAAATTCTATTCACATATGATCATGAATGATTTAATCACTTCTACAGATACGGAGGATTCCATAGAAATCAATTGGATAAATAAGATTTATGGGCTACTTCCTAATAATTCTAATTATTCCAGAAAATTTGAACATCAAAAGAATCCGCCTGATAGGGAATCATTACTGAATTATATTGGTAATTCCTTAACCTCAATCAAAGAATTTCCCTTTGAGCCTGCACCCATTTTTCATTTTAAAAAATATTCTTTATTGAGAGAGCAAACAAGAATTGATTTTGAAAATCAAACAAAAGCTTTAAAATGGGTATTCGATGTAATTACAACTGATCCAAACGATCAAACAATAATTAGAAATAAATCTATTGGAATAGAAGAAATCCATAAAAGGGTTCCTCGGTGGTCATACAAATTAACTGATGATTTGGAAGAACAGGAGGAAGAAAATGAGGAAGAATCTAAGGAAGATCATGAAATTCGTTCAAGAAAAGCCAAACGCGTAGTAATTTATACTGATAACAATCAGAATACCAACCCTATTACAACTACAAATAATACTAATAATAGTGATCAAGCAGAAGAGGTGGCTTTGATACGTTACTCGCAACAATCGGATTTTCGTCGGGATATAATCAAAGGATCCATGCGTGCTCAAAGACGTAAAACGGTTATTTGGGAAATGTTTCAAGCAAATGTGCATTCTCCGCTTTTTTTGGATCGAATAGACAAAACATTTTTTTTTTCTTCTTTTTATATCTCTGAAATGATGAATCTCATTTTTAGGAATTCGGTGGGGAGAGAACCAGAATTGAAAATTTCACATTTTTATTTTGAGGAGGAAGAGACAAGGGAAAAAGAGAAAAAAAGTGAAGAAAAAAAAGAGGAAAATGAACGTATAGTAATATCAGAAACTTGGGATAGCATTATATTTGCTCAAGCAATAAGAGGTTTGATGTTAGTAACCCAATCTTTTCTTAGAAAATACATTGTATTGCCTTCATTGATAATTGCTAAAAATATTGGCCGTATGTTATTATTCCAATTCCCCGAATGGTATGAGGATTTGAAGGAGTGGAATAGAGAAATGCATGTTAAATGCACTTATAATGGTGTTCAATTATCAGAAACAGAATTTCCCAAAGATTGGTTAACAGACGGTATTCAGATAAAGATTCTATTTCCTTTCTGTTTGAAACCTTGGCGAAGATCTAAAATACGATCTCATCCTAGGGATCAAATAAAAAAAAAAGGAAAAAAAGACAATTTTTGTTTTTTAACGGTTTGGGGAATGGAAGCGGAATTCCCTTTTGGGAATCCCCGAAAACGACCTTCCTTTTTTGAACCCATTTATAAAGAACTCCAAAAAAAAGTTAGAAAAGTTAAAAAGGATTTCTTTCTACTTCTAAAAGTTTCAAAAGAAAAAACAAGATGGATCATTAAAATACTTCTAGTTCTAAAACGAATAATGAAGGAAATTCAAAAAGTAAACCCAATATTCTTATTTGAATTGAGCAAGGTGAAAGTATATGAAACGGCTGAAAATGGAAAAGATTCCGAAATAAATAATAAGATTATTCACAAATCAACCATTCAAATCCAATCCATGAATTGGACAAATTATTCACTCATAGAAAAAAAGATGAAAGATCTTTCTGATAGAACAATCACAATCAGGAATCAAATAGAACGAATAACAAAAGACAAGAAAAAAATAATTCTAACTTGTGATGATAAAAGATCGAAATCACAGAAACATATTTGGCAGATATTCCAAAGAATAAATATACGATTAATACGTAAATCACATTATTTTATGAAATCTCTGATTGAAAATATATATATAGATATCTTGCTATGTATGATTACCATTCACAGGATCTATTTCCAACTTTTCTTTGAATCAACAAAAAAAATAATCAATAAATCCGTTTACAACGATCAAACAAATCAGGAAGGAATTGATGAAAGAGATCAAAATACAATGAACTTTTTTTCCACTATAAAAAAGTCCTTTTCGAATACTAATATTAGTAATAGTACAAAAATGTATTATGACTTATCCTCCTTGTCCCAAGCATATGTATTTTACAAATTATCACAAACCCAATTACTTAACAAGTATCAATTGAAATTTCTACTTCAATATCAGGGGACTTATCCTTTTATTAAGGATAAAATCAAGGATTATTGTATGACACGAGGAATATTTGATTACAATTCAAGACATAAGAAAATTCATAAGTCTGGAATGATTGAATGGAAAAACTGGTTAAAGGGGCATTATCAATACAATTTATCTCAAACCAAATGGTCGCGGTTAGTACCACAAAAATGGCGAAATAGAATCAATCAACGTTATAGGATTCAAAATAAGGACTCAATTAAAGCAGATTCATATAAAAAAGAAAAAGACCAATTAATTCATTACGTGAAACAAAATTACTATGCAGCGGATTCATTGACAAATCAAAAAGAAAAATGGAAAAAACACTACAGATATGATCTTTTATCACATAAATATATGAACTATGGGGATAAGGAGGATTTTGATATTTATGGGTCAAGATTACAAGTAAACGGGGTTCACAAAATTCCATATAATTTCAATAAACCAAAATCCGAATCATTTTATGTATTGGTAAGTACAGCTATTAGTGATTATCTAGAAGAAGGATATATTATTGATACGCATAAAAATCTAGATAGAAAATATTTTGATTGTCGAATTCTCCACTTTTGTCTTAGAAAAAATATCGATATTGGGACCTGGACCAATACACATATCGGTACCAAAATTGATAAAAATACTAAGACTGAAAAAAAAATCAACAACAAAAACAAATTGAAAAAAAAAGATATTTTTTCTCTTATGATTCATCAAGAAATCAACCCATCCAATCAAAAAAGTATTTTTTTTAATTGGATGGGAATGAATCAAGAAAGAGTTTATCATACCATATCAAATCTAGAATCTTGGTTCTTCCCAGAATTTGTCTTACTTTTTGATGCATATAAGATTAAACCATGGATTATACCAATCAAATTACTTCTTTTTGACTTTGATTTTTATAAAAATCAAAGTCAAAATAAAAACATCAATATAAATAGAAAAAATAATCTTCAGATGATATCTCATCAAAAAAAATATCTTAAATTAGAAAATTCCAACCAACAAAAAAATGAGCAACAGGACCAAGTAAATCTTGTATCAGATCTACGAAAAGAAAACAAAAAAAAAGATATTGAAGAGAATTATGCGAGATCAGACATTACCATTAAAAAAGGTAAGAAGAAAAAACAATCCAAGAAAAACAAGGAAGCAGAACTAGATTTCTTCCTGAAAAAATATTTCCTTTTTCAATTAAGATGGGATGACTCCTTGAACCAAAGAATGATCAATAATATCAAGGTATATTGTCTCTTACTTAGACTGATAAATCCAAAAGAAATTGCTATATCCTCGATTCAAAGAGGAGAGATGCATCTGGATGTAATGCTAATTCAGAAAGATCTAGCTCTTACAGAATTGATAAAAAAAGGAATATTAATTATCGAACCAATTCGTCTATCTATAAAAAGGGATGGAAAATTGATTATATATCAAACTATAAGTATTTCATTGGTCGAGAACAATAAACATCAAACTAATAGAAAATGCATAAAAAAAAGATATATTGATAAGAGGAATTTGGATAAACCCATTGTACGATATGGGAATATGCTTGTGAATGGGGACACAAATTATTATGATTTCCTTGTTCCCGAAAATATTCTATCTCCTAGACGTCGCAGAGAATTGAGAATGTTAATTTGTTTCAATTCCCATAATTGGAATGTTACGGATAGAAATAGAAATCCATTATTTTGCAATGAAAACAACATAAGAAACTCTGGAAAATTTTTGGATGAGGACAAGCATCTTAATACGGATACAAATAAATTCATTAAATGCAAATTTGTTCTTTGGCCCAATTACCGATTAGAAGATTTAGCTTGTATGAATCGCTATTGGTTTGATACCAATAATGGCAGTCGTTTCAGTATGTCAAGGATACATATGTATCCACGATTTAGAATTATTTAATTTAATAGTATATTTCCTATATCATATATATATCTATATTCCGTGACATTTTCGGTATATGAAAGCCGAAAGATGTATGCATATGCTATGTTATATTTTGGTAAATGATACAGATTGAATGGTGTATCCATTCAATTGGATATAGGAATAAATAAATTAGGGGAATCCTTTTAGATAGAAATAAATTCTTTTCTTTCGTTAATGTGGAAACATATTATCCCTTTCTATCCAAATCAAATTTTCAATTTGATTTGGATAAAATAAAGAAGTAGTATATGAATAAATCCAAATTTTTGTGTGTACTAGATGTGTGTACTAGATTAAAATAACCGGCATAATTCTTTTTTTTTTTATTTTTCCTGATCGGAAAAATCCATGAAAAAGAAAGAAAAAGGATAGAAAAATTTTTTATGGTCAAAAATTCATTCATTTCCATTATTCCACAAGAAGAAAAAGAAGAAAACAAAGGTTCTGTTGAATTTCAAGTATTCAGTTTCACCAATAAGATACGGAGACTTACTTCACATTTGGAATTGCACAAAAAAGATTTTTTATCGCAAAGGGGTCTACGAAAAATTCTAGGAAAACGTCAACGGTTGCTGGCTTATTTGTCAAAGAAAAATAGAGTACGTTATAAGAAATTAATTGGTCAGTTGGATATTCGAGAGCCAAAAACTCGTTAATTTAATCGTTTGAATTTTTTTTAGTAGTATTCAATTTTTCATTTTGATGAGTCTCGTTTTGAGGAATTCATGGAATAATGAATTAAGGAAGAAAAGATATGACAGTACCGGTTACAAGAAAAGATCTCATGATAGTCAATATGGGGCCTCACCACCCATCAATGCATGGTGTTCTCCGACTAATCGTTACTCTCGATGGTGAAGATGTTATTGACTGTGAGCCCATATTGGGCTATTTACACAGAGGAATGGAAAAGATAGCGGAAAATCGAACAATTATACAATATCTACCTTATGTAACACGATGGGATTATTTAGCTACTATGTTCACAGAGGCAATAACCGTAAATGCGCCAGAACAATTGGAAAATGTTCAAGTACCTCAAAGAGCTAGCTATATCAGAGTAATTATGCTGGAATTGAGCCGTATAGCTTCTCATTTGTTATGGCTTGGACCTTTTATGGCGGATATCGGTGCACAGACTCCCTTTTTCTATATTTTCAGAGAAAGGGAATTGATATATGATCTATTCGAAGCCGCCACAGGTATGCGAATGATGCATAATTATTTCCGTATTGGAGGAGTAGCTGCTGATCTACCTTATGGATGGATAGATAAATGTTTGGATTTCTGCGATTATTCTTTAACAGGAGTTGTTGAATATCAAAAACTTATTACGTGGAATCCCATTTTTTTGGAACGAGTTGAAGGAGTGGGCATTATTGGTGGAGAAGAAGCTGTAAATTGGGGTTTATCAGGACCGATGTTACGAGCTTCTGGAATCCAATGGGATCTTCGTAAAGTTGATCATTATGAGTGTTACAATGAATTCGATTGGGAAGTCCAATGGCAAAAAGAAGGAGATTCATTAGCTCGTTATTTAGTACGAATCGGTGAAATGAAGGAATCCATAAAAATTATTCAACAGGCTCTAGAAGGAATTCCTGGAGGACCTTATGAAAATTTAGAAGTACGACGCTTTGATAGAGCAAAGAATTCCGAATGGAATGATTTTGAATATAGATTTATTAGTAAAAAACCTTCACCCAATTTAGAATTGTCGAAACAAGAACTTTATGTGAGAGTGGAAGCCCCAAAAGGAGAATTGGGAATTTATTTGATAGGAGATAATAGTGTTTTCCCCTGGAGATGGAAAATTCGTCCACCCGGTTTTATCAATTTGCAAATTCTTCCTCAGCTAGTTAAAAGAATGAAATTGGCTGATATCATGACGATATTGGGTAGTATAGATATCATTATGGGAGAAGTTGATCGTTGAAATGATAATTGATACGACAGAAGTACAAACTATCAATTCTTTTTCTACATCGGAATTTTTAAAAGAAGTGTATGGACTAATATGGATTGTACCCATTTTGACCCTTATATTGGGAATAACAATGGGGGTACTAGTAATTGTGTGGTTAGAAAGAGAAATATCTGCAGCGATACAACAACGTATTGGGCCTGAATATGCTGGTCCGTTGGGAATTCTTCAAGCTATAGCGGATGGGACTAAACTACTTTTTAAAGAGGACCTCCTCCCATCTCGAGGAGATATTCGTTTGTTTAGTGTGGGACCGTCTATAGCGGTTATATCAATTCTACTAAGTTATTTAGTAATTCCTTTTGGGTATCGTCTTGTTTTAGCCGATCTCAGTATAGGTGTTTTTTTATGGATCGCCATTTCTAGTATTGCTCCTATTGGGCTTCTTATGTCAGGATATGGATCGAATAATAAATATTCCTTTTTAGGTGGTCTACGAGCTGCTGCTCAATCTATTAGTTATGAAATACCATTAACTCTATGTGTGTTATCAATATCTCTACGTGTGATTCGTTGGAATATGAACTTTGAACCTCTCTTCTAGAAATAAAAGAAAAAGGAAAGAGGTTCAATGTATTGAATAGATGTTTTCATTTTTTTTATTCAGCATTCGGGTTGATGAGTTAAACCAGATAGTTATATGAGTGAAACTAAACAGCTTCCAAATTTGTAGTAAGAAGAAACAATCTCATTCCCTATGTACAAGAATAAAGTTGAAGTAAAAATAAGCAGTGTAAACTGCTTACCCCAAGATTAAGATTTTTTGATTAGTCATCATATCTTGAAGCGGGCGCAAACAAAAGATCAACTGTATGGAGTTTCTACTACTGTCTCATATGTATTACTATACCGGGGATCAATCAAAAGTCAGTGGACGGTTAGGAACACCAAGGTACACAAAGGATTAGTAATGGAGATAATGTAAGGTATCAAAAAAGAGGTATTTCTTCATAAAACGAATCATAATAAGGACTTGAAATTGGTAGAAATGATCAAGTAGTACTTCCCTACGATTCCGATCTAGAGTATGCTCCTATTCACTGGTTAAAGAAATGACTATCAAGAACGAATTAATTCTTTATTTTATTTTTGAGTATCCTCCTCTGAGACAGAAGAACAGGAAAAAAGAAATGGAATGCAGTAATTGAATGAATAATAAAAAAAGGGGATCCTTATTTATTCTTTTCTCTATCCATATTCATACATATCGAATTCTTATCACGATTCATGAACTAATGACTAATTCTTTTTATTTTGTATTGATTGATATAAGGAGTATTTTATTGAAATATTAAGTTATTACCGAACAAAGAGAAATTTTTATTGTAAAGGATGAGATCAATTCGGAAGCACTTTTTTTCTTATTCTAGCAGACAGAATTCCATTGGTCTAATTTGGGACTTTCCGATGTATCTTTATTCTATCCATCCAAAGATGGTGATAATACCGAACCCGTCCTTACATTTTTTTGTGGCCATCGAGGAGCCGTATGAAGCTGAGGTCTCACGTACGGTTTTGAAATAGCGATGGGAACAGTGATGTTATTATCGACTATGATTATCTAACAGTTCAAGTACAGTTGATATAGTTGAAGCACAGTCAAAATATGGTTTTTGGGGGTGGAATCTGTGGCGTCAGCCTATAGGATTTATTGTTTTTCTAATTTCTTCTCTAGCCGAATGTGAGAGATTGCCCTTTGATTTACCAGAAGCGGAGGAGGAATTAGTAGCAGGTTATCAAACCGAGTATTCGGGTATCAAATATGGTTTATTTTATCTTGCTTCTTACCTAAATTTATTAGTTTCTTCATTATTTGTAACAGTTCTTTACTTAGGTGGGTGGAATTTACCTATTCCGTATATATCCATTTCTGAGCTTTTCGGAATAAAAAAAATCGCTGGCATTTTTGGAATGACAATGGGTATCCTTATTACATTAACTAAAGCTTATTTGTTTCTCTTCATTTCTATCACAACAAGATGGACTTTACCTAGAATGAGAATGGACCAGTTATTAAATCTTGGATGGAAATTTCTTTTACCTATTTCTCTAGGTAATCTGTTATTAACAACTTCTTCCCAACTTGTTTCATTATAAATAAGAGAATACGATAACACTATTTTAGATTCATAATCTCTATCAAACAAGAGAAAGAAACGTCAAATTTTTCATGTATATCTACAATATGTTCCCTATGGTAATTGGGTCCATGAATTATGGTCAACAAACAATACGAGCTGCAAGGTACATTGGTCAAAGTTTCATAATTACCTTATCCCACACAAATCGTTTACCTGTAACTATTCAATATCCTTATGAAAAATCGATCACATCAGAACGTTTCCGGGGTCGAATCCACTTTGAATTTGATAAATGTATTGCTTGTGAAGTATGTGTTCGTGTATGCCCGATAGATCTACCCGTTGTTGATTGGAGATTTGAAAGAGATATTAAAAAGAAACAATTACTTAATTATAGTATAGATTTCGGGGTTTGTATATTTTGTGGTAACTGTGTCGAGTATTGTCCAACAAATTGTTTATCAATGACTGAAGAATATGAACTTTCTACTTATGATCGTCACGAATTGAATTATAATCAAATTGCTTTGGGTCGATTACCAATCTCAATAATTGGAGATTACACAATTCAAACAGTTATGAATTCGACTCAAATAAAAATAGACAAAGATAAACCCTTTGATTCAAGAACAATTACCGATTACTAAGATTTTGTTTTGATATAAAGGATCCAAGCTTTTTATTTTGGGTAGTCAGTAACTACAAATAAAAACTAATGATTGTTGAGAATCACTCTTTGATTTAAACTAAAAATATATTTTTCGTGATGATTTCAAAATAGCAAATTTCAACTACTTTTTTCTTTTTTTTTTTTTCTTTCGGATAAATATAAATAAAGTAAGGTTGGCTCGATAATTTTATCTATATCTACATTAATCCATATTCAAATTCAATTCAATTATAAATGTATCATATACAATATTATATACAAGAAAACAAAAATAGGGTAACCCCTTTTCCTTTCCTGGACCATTTATTTAGTAAAGTTAAAGTAAGGTCATGAAATAGTTAAAGTTATTTATTTTGTATTTTATACATAATGGATTTACCTGGACCAATACATGATATTCTTGTTGTATTTCTGGGGTCAATTCTTGTATTAGGGGGTCTGGGGGTAGTATTATTTACCAATCCAATTTATTCTGCCTTTTCATTGGGATTGGTTCTTGTTTGTATATCCTTATTCTATATTTCATCAAACTCCTATTTTGTAGCTGCCGCACAGCTCCTTATTTATGTGGGAGCCATAAATATCTTGATCATATTTGCTGTAATGTTCATGAATGGTTCAGAATATTCCAATAATTCCTATTTTTGGACCATTGGAGATGGGGTCACTTTGATGGTTTGTACAACTATTCTTTTTTCACTAATTACTACTATCCCAGATACGTCATGGTACGGAATTATTTGGACTGCAAGGTCAAACCAGATTATGGAACAGGACCTAATAAATAACGTTCAACAAATTGGGATTCATTTATCAACAGATTTTTATCTTCCGTTTGAACTCATTTCAATAATTCTTTTAGTTTCCTTGATAGGTGCAATTACTATGGCTCGGCAATAAGCAATAAAAATACTTAACTTATAATGATTCCCAATTCTTAGAATTCTAACTAAATTAGAAATAAATAAATAGAAATTTTTAGTTAAATCTATCTACCGTCAATATCTTCTTTTGTTGTGTAATTGTTCTATTCTAATCAATTGAATCGGTTGAATTGTTGTTCATATTGAAATGAATCGAGATTGATAAGGAGTTAGTCAATGATGTTTGAGCATGTCCTTTTTTTGAGTGTTTATTTATTTTCTATCGGTATCTATGGATTGATCACAAGTCGAAACATGGTTAGAGCGCTTATGTGTCTTGAACTTATACTAAATTCGGTTAATATCAATCTTGTAACATTTTCTGATATATTTGATAGTCGCCAATTAAAAGGAGACATTTTCTCAATCTTTGTTATAGCCATTGCAGCTGCTGAAGCAGCTATTGGACTTGCTATTGTTTCGTCGATCCATCGTAACAGAAAATCAACTCGTATTAATCAATCGAATTTGTTGAATAATTAGTGATAATCATCATAGATAATTTAAATAAAGACACATAAAAATATTTAATAGAATTGAAATACTATTTTTTATTGAATTTGAATGCAATTCAATAAAATTGAATTGCATTTTTATATTTATATTGAAATAATGATGACCGATTTGTTGGCCAATTAATTTTAATTCGCATGTGCAACTCGTATCATCATAATTGTTGAAACGAAAATCAAAGTGTCTTGACCTTTTCTCATAAACAGATTGATTTAAGAAATATATTGATTGTTTTTAATAAACCACTGTTTCGTCTGGTGTCTACAATATTACAATATATAATATATGATTCATTTACTACTAATTTGATTTGACCAGATCGAAAATCTTTTATGTTCAAAACTGTAATTTATAGATCCAATGTCACATTCAGTAAAAATTTATGATACATGTATAGGGTGTACTCAATGTGTACGAGCTTGCCCCACAGATGTATTGGAAATGATACCTTGGGACGGATGTAAAGCCAAGCAAATAGCTTCCGCACCAAGAACCGAGGACTGTGTAGGTTGTAAGAGATGTGAATCTGCCTGCCCAACAGATTTTTTGAGTGTCCGTGTTTATTTAGGGCCTGAAACAACTCGCAGCATGGCTCTATCTTATTGATACGTTACAAAAAACTCCACTTGAATCATTTGTGATTCCTCTTTACCGACAAAAGCCCGTGCTCGACAAAATATATTATTTTGAGGACGGGCTTTTCTGGTCAAAATGTATCTTGTCTTTATCACGAGTTATTTTCCTTGGTTAACAATACTTGTTGTTTTACCGATATTCGCGGGTTCCTCAATTTTATTTTTCCCTCATAGAGGGAATAAGATGTTTAGGTGGTATACTATATGTATATGCTTATTAGAACTCCTTCTAACGACTTATGCATTCTGTTATCATTTCCAATTGGATGATCCATTAATGCAATTGAAGGAAGATTCTAAATGGATAGATGTTTTTGATTTCCACTGGAGACTAGGAATCGATGGACTTTCCATAGGACCCATTTTACTGACAGGATTTATCACTACTTTAGCAACTTTAGCAGCTTGGCCAATTACTCGAAATTCGCGGTTGTTCTATTTCCTGATGCTAGCAATGTACAGCGGTCAAATAGGATTATTTTCCTCTCGAGACTTTTTACTTTTTTTCATCATGTGGGAGTTAGAATTAATTCCTGTTTACTTACTTTTATCCATGTGGGGGGGAAAGAAACGTCTCTACTCGGCTACAAAGTTTATTTTGTACACTGCAGGGGGTTCCGTTTTTTTCTTAATAGGAGTTCTAGGTATGGGTTTATATGGTTCCAATGAACCAACATTAGATTTTGAAAGATTAATTAATCAATCATATCCTGTGGCATTGGAAATAATATTCTATTTTGGCTTCCTTATTGCTTATGCTGTCAAATTGCCGATTATACCCCTACATACATGGTTACCTGATACCCATGGAGAAGCACATTACAGTACATGTATGCTTTTAGCTGGAATCCTATTAAAAATGGGCGCATATGGATTGATTCGGATCAATATGGAATTACTACCCCACGCTCATTCTATATTTTCTCCTTGGTTGGTGATAATAGGAACAATGCAAATAATCTATGCAGCTTCAACTTCTCTTGGTCAACGTAATTTAAAAAAGAGAATAGCCTATTCCTCTGTATCTCACATGGGTTTCACAATTATAGGAATTGGTTCTATAACCGACATGGGACTCAATGGAGCTATTTTACAAATGCTCTCTCATGGATTTATTGGTGCTGCACTTTTTTTCTTGGCGGGAACGAGTTGTGATAGAACACGTCTTGTTTATCTCGAAGAAATGGGAGGGATATCTATCCCAATGCCAAAAACATTTACCATGTTCAGTAGCTTCTCGATGGCTTCTCTTGCATTGCCAGGAATGAGTGGTTTTGTTGCGGAATTTGTAGTATTTTTTGGACTAATTACTAGTACAAAATATCTTTTAATGTCAAAAATGCTAATTACTTTTGTAATGGCAATTGGAATGATATTAACTCCTATTTATTTATTATCTATGTTACGTCAGATGTTTTATGGATACAAGTTATTTAATATTCCAAACTCAAATTTTTGGGATTCTGGACTACGAGAACTTTTTCTTTCAATCTGTATCTTTCTACCCGTAATAAGTATTGGTATTTATCCCGATTTTGTTCTCTCGTTATCAGTTGACAAGGTACACGCTATCTTATCCAATTATTATCATAGATAGTGTTTTATTAATGAAACGGAAGGAAAGTCTTATAATTCTTTGAATTTAATATTTTGAAAATCGTTTGCTGTACTGTATAATGAAAAAAGAAATAAAATGAATAAGAATTGTAATTAGATACATCTCGAGTTTTTGAGAACCGTTTGAATCAAGGAATCATTCAAATTTAAATGGTTCTCAAAAACTCATAAAAACAAACTTTCGTTATATATGGGATGATGTTTTTATCTTATGTATTCTTCATGTAGTTTATTCAATTAGATGTTTATGTGAATGAACCATAACTATGTAGACCTATTCCTAATAGATTGATCCCAAAATAGCATATCCAAATTATAATAAATCCTATAGAAGCTACAAGTGCCGAATTCGTACCTTTCCAATTTATATTTGTTCTAGTATGTAAATAAATCGCGAATATGGTCCAAGTAATAAATGCCCAAGTTTCCTTGGGGTCCCAATTCCAATAGGATCCCCATGCCTCATTAGCCCATACTGCTCCACAAAGAATACCTATGGTTAAAAAGGTAAACCCTAGACTAATGACACGATAACTCCAATAATCCAAACGCTCAGTTAATTGATATTTGTAATAATTTCGAAATGAAGGAAAAGAAGTGTTTTTAAAAACACTTCTTTTTTCATTCAAATATTCAATCTCACCAAAGAAAAATGACTTAATTAATAAATTATTGCTTTTACAAAAAATTTTGATGTTTTTTCGAAATGTAATGACTAGAAGAGCGACTGATAATAATGATCCGCATAAAAGAGCTGCATAGCTCAATAACATCATACTTACGTGCATCATTAACCACTGAGATTGTAGAGCAGGTACCAATATTGCGGATTGATGCATTTCAGTTGAAAGACCCGACATGGCAAAGCCTTGAGTAAAAATGGTACTTGGTGCAATTATTGTGCTTAAATCGTTTTTAAGGTTACGTATCTTGGGAATCATATGAATAATGAAGAAACTACACGAAAGGAAGATTAATGACTCGTATAAATTACTTAATGGAAAATGTCCCGAAGAAATCCAACGAGAAACTAATAATCCTGTTATAGAGAAAAAGGTAGCTATCATCCCTTTTTCTGATGAATCACGTAATCCTACAATTTTGTGGACTAATAAGGTCATCAAATGAATCATAATCACAATTGAAATGATCGAAAAAGAGATATGAGTTAATATATGTTCTAAAGTCGCAAATATCATAAAAGGGGTCCCATTACAGAATTGGAAATCGCGAATTGAATACATTTTAGGATCTATTGTATCTCTTTTAGAAGATGCCGCCACTCGGACTCGAACCGAGATGCTTTAGCACTGCTTCCTAAGAGCAGCGTGTCTACCGATTTCACCACGGCGGCTTACTTGAAATAATAATAGTCAATTCATCTTGAATCGTCGAGATTCAAGGATTCAATATAGTTTAGGAAACATTAATTAGAATCAATGAATAAAGACTGGTTTGTGGTTTAAATATTTGAATCTTCAATAACTACCTAGTTAGTATCGTCGTGGGTTTTTTAACAATCAACTTTCATGTACTAGAAACTAAGTTTTCTCCAAACAGTTGGAACCCCATAGTTTTTTCTCGGTTGAGGTATAAAACTAAGAATTGTCTTTTTTTCTATATTTTTTTATGATTTGTTTTTCATTTATCCGATTTCATGAATTCAAATGAAAAAGATTGAGTTTTTTTTTCAATGAACAAAATCAAATAACTAGGATTTCATATCTATCACAATTTCATCATTAAATACAAATAATTTGTTATTTTTCTAATGATTTCGATACCTTAGTATATTAAAATTAAAGTATTAATATTCTTTATTGCGCATATAATTTATAATACCATTTACAAAACCAATTAAGTTTTGGGATAGGCACATAACAAAAGAGTTTCAATCTCTATCACAATTGTACTTTTCACAATAGAAAAGTACAATTGCGATAGGGAAAAAATATTACTTAGAACCCAATATACAAAAAACTCTTATTCTATATATCACAGCAGTGAGTTCTAAGTAATATTGAGAAATTCAATACAGAAAAATACATTAGTTAACATTCATCTTACAAAATTTGAGGTTCTTTAGGCTATATCAATTGAGATTATTCTAAGACTTTATTATTTGTTTGTCGCACAAAAAAACTTTTTGAATGCCCGGTGGAAACCGATTTCGCTAAAGAAAAAGTTTTTACTGCAACTAAATATCCTTTTTTCTTCCAAATATTTCTACGAATACGTTTTTTTGACATAGAAGTACGTTTTTTTGGAACTGCCAT